ATAACTCTCAACAGTCTCCCCTCCATTTTTGTGCCTTTAGTGGGCTTAGTATTTCCGGCAATTGCAATGGCTTCTTTATCTCTTTATGTTCAAAAAAACAAGATTTTTTAGATACAACAAGGACAAATCTTATATATATATATTTTTTTTCAAGACTTACTTGGATCATAACACGGATATCTATTTAGTAAAATATGGTATAATATGCGGCTTCCTTCGGGCATAAGCTCTTATGTATGTGTAAACATGATAAATGAATTATAACTATTTTCAAATAGATCGGAGAATTTCTGAAATGTAAAGTCAATATATCTATATGTATTAGGAAATCATATGAAAGGGATGTTATTATTTTAGTTTGGATCTAAGAAATTCGATGAATTATCCCTAAAGGTTCACATCATAATAGTGCTGGTTGATGAGAGTTACTTCGGAAACAAAAAAAAGTAAAAAAAAAATTATTTTTGTTATTCTCCCAATTCCAATAAAATGCAACTAGGTCTAGTTAGAGTATGAGTTGGCGATCAGAACGTATATGGGTAGAACTTATAGCGGGGTCTCGAAAAACAAGTAATTTCTGTTGGGCCTTTATTCTTTTTTTAGGTTCATTAGGGTTTTTATTGGTTGGAACGTCCAGTTATTTTGGTAGGAATTTTATATCTTTATTTCCTTCTCAGCAAATAATTTTTTTTCCACAAGGTATCGTGATGTCTTTCTATGGGATCGCAGGTCTTTTTATTAGCTCCTATTTGTGGTGCACAATTTCGTGGAATGTAGGTAGTGGTTATGATCGATTCGATATAAAAGAGGGCATAGTGTGTATTTTTCGTTGGGGATTTCCTGGAAAAAATCGTCGCATATTCCTCCGATTCCTTATGAAAGACATTCAGTCCATCAGAATAGAAATTAAAGAGGGTATTTATGCTCGTCGTGTCCTTTATATGGAAATAAAAGGACAAGGAGCCATTCCCTTGACTCGTACTGATGAGAATTTTACTCCACGAGAGATTGAGCAAAAAGCTGCTGAATTGGCCTATTTCTTGCGTGTACCAATTGAAGTATTTTGAAAAAAGGAACTGAAGAATGAATACTTTGCAAGAGATAAAAAACTCAAGAATCATCTTTTTTTCTATAGCAGAACTTAACTGAAGTTTCTTCAGAACGCTTACTCGAGCCAAAGCAAACGTATATGAAACAATTCTAAAACGAAATTGTTTATGTCCACAATTTTTTTTATGCGTATGTAAATCCACTTAACTCAATTCAGTAACAAATCTAAATGATAGATTCATCATATATCAAAACAAAACATTTCATCATAAAGTAAAGAATTATTTTCTAAATATTTGATATTTTGATAGAACGGGAGTTCTTTCGTCTCGAAATCCTACTACTATTAATTTGAAGAGGGCTCTTTCTTATTCTATATTCTTTCTAAATTCAAGGACTAACCGCTGTACTGAATCACAAAAAAATCCGGAAATACATCGATGACTTGTAATAGCACTTATGCTTGATAGAAATATTAGTATCATATAGAGTCGACGAATGAGGTGCGTTCATTAAAAATTTTAAAATTCACAGACGAAAAAATGGCAAAAAAGAAAGTATTAATTTCCCTTCTATATCTTGCATCTATAGTATTTTTGCCTTGGTGGATCTCTCTCTCATTTAATAAAAGTCTGGAATCTTGGTTTACTAATTGGTGGAATACTAGGCAATCCGAAATTTTTTTGAATGATATTCAAGAAAAGAGTATTCTAAAAGAATTCATAGACTTAGAGGAACTCTTACGTTTGGACGAAATGATAAAGGAATACCCGGAAACACATTTACAAAAGCCTCGCATCGAAATCTACAAAGAAACGATCCAATTGATCAAGATGCACAACGAGGATCGCATCCATACAATTTTACACTTCTCGACAAATATAATCTGTTTCGGTATTCTAAGTGGTTATTCTATTCTAGGTAATGAAGAACTTGTTATTCTTAACTCTTGGTTTCAAGAATTCCTATACAACTTAAGCGACACAATAAAAGCTTTTTCTATTCTTTTATTAACTGATTTATGTATAGGATTCCATTCGCCCCACGGTTGGGAATTAATGATTGGCTCTGTCTACAAAGATTTTGGATTTGCTCATAATGATCAAATTATATCCGGTCTTGTTTCTACTTTTCCAGTCATTTTAGATACAATTTTTAAATATTGGATCTTTCGTTATTTAAATCGTGTATCTCCTTCACTTGTAGTGATTTATCATTCAATGAATGACTGAAAAGTGATCGAACGATCCAATTATAATATTTGTTACTTTGTACATAAGCAAAACATTCAAAATTGTACTTACTACCCATCCAAGGAATTCCTCCAATATTCCAGTAAAATTATTTATATTTAATATTTAAGTAAATAGCAAAATTATAGATAGGGAACTATACTAGCGACCTACCTAATTTTATTGTAGAAATTTTCGGGATCAATGATTGGACCATG